TGAATATGAAGATCTATATTCGTTTGAAAACCCTAGATCGAAAAAAACAACTATGATATATGATGATGTGTATAGTAGTGGGTTAGTATGGGACAAAAAATAAATCCACTCGGTTTCCGACTTGGTACAACCCAAAGTCCTCATTCCCTTTGGTTTGCACAACCAAAAAATTATCTGGAGGGTCTACAAGAAGATCAAAAAATACGAGATTTTGTCAAAACTTATGTACAAAAAAATATGAAAATATCCTCCGTGAACGAGGAAATTCTCCGTATAGAGATTCAAAAAAGAATCGATTTGATCAAGGTCATAATCGTTGCGGGACTCCCAAAGTTATTAATGGAAAAAAAACCGCGAGAAATCAAAGAATTCCAGATGAATCTACAAAAAGAATTTCATTATCTGAACCAAAAACTTAAGATTTCAATCAAAAAAACTGCAAAACCTTACACAAACCCTAATATTCTTGCACAATTTATAGCTACACAATTCAACAATAGAGTTTCATTTCGAAAAGCAATAAAAAAGGCTATTGAATTAACTGAAGAAGCAGATACAAAAGGAATTCAAGTACAAATTTCAGGGCGTATCGGCGGAAACGAAATGGCACGTGTCGAATGGATCAGAGAGGGTAGAGTTCCCCTACAAACCGTTCGAGCTAAAATTGATTATTGTTCCTATATAATTAGGACTATCTATGGCGTATTAGGCATGAAAATTTGGATTTTTATAGACAAGAAAGAGAAATAAAAAAACTTTCATTGTTTTTCCCTTCTATCGATTGATTGAACAAAAAAAGGGAAACTCGGTCATTCTTTTTCTGACCAATCAAACTAATTCTTAATCCTATAGGGTTGAATAAAAATTCGATTAACCTCTTGATATAATTGCTATGCTTAGTGTGTGACTCGTTGGTTTTTTTGAGGGTTAGGATTAGGATTAAAAAAAGACCAGCCCGGTAGTATGAAAACCAACTCATCACTTCGTATTATCTGGATCTAAAGAACCAGTCAAGATATGATAAATCGGTCATATCTATGGAGCAACTGAAATTTCTTTTGAATAAACTTTAATTCTAAGTTTAAAGCAAAATACAGAAGAAAGGTGTAGATAAATGGAAGGATGAGAGAAAGAGAGAAAAAGAATATCAATGATATAGAAATCCAATATGTAAGGTCTATGAGTCATCTCATAAAAGACAGTGTAATAAAGCATCAATACTAATTGATTCATCCATAATGAAATAAAATATTAAATGAATCCTTCTTATAGAAGAAAAAAATCAAGAGCTTCGAGCCAATAAAGACTAAGAAGGTTGACTCAAGAATAAATTGAATTATGAGCTCCGTTGTAGAATTCTGACCTAACCATTAAGTACGAAGCGGTGGGAACGACGGAACCTGTGACTGCAAAAGATTTTCTTGAACAAATGAATCTTACTGATTCACTAGTCGGGATGGCGAAATGAACCGGAAATCAATTCATCTATTCTGAGAAGTAACGAACAAACGCTACGACTGAAATAGAGATTGCAAGAGTAAATATTCGCCCGTGAAAACTTTCTTTTTTTTTTTGAATTTGAATTGGTAAACTTGGATAAAGGACAAAAGAAAATAAAGATTTATTAGAACGTTAGAAAAAAAACTATTATTTATAAAATTTTTTATAAAAATGTTCTAATATCTATTCAAATTAATTGAAATTCCATTTTGAATCCTTTTATTCGCGAGGAGCTGGATGAGAAGAAACTCTCACGTCCAGTTCTGTAGTAGAGATGGAATTCCGAAACAACCATCAACTATAACCCCAAAAGAACTAGATTCCGTAAACAACATAGAGGAAGAATGAAGGGAAGATCTTATCGAGGTAATCATATTTGTTTCGGTAAATATGCTCTTCAGGCACTTGAACCTGCTTGGATCACATCTAGACAAATCGAAGCAGGTCGACGAGCAATGACACGAAATGCACGCCGTGGTGGAAAAATATGGGTCCGTATATTTCCAGACAAACCAGTTACAGTAAGACCTGCTGAAACACGTATGGGTTCGGGGAAAGGATCCCCTGAATATTGGGTAGCTGTTGTTAAACCGGGGCGAATACTATATGAAATGGGTGGAGTAACCGAAAATAGAGCCAGAAGGGCTATTTTACTAGCAGCATCCAAAATGCCTATACGAACTCAATTTATTATTTCGGGATAAAAATGTAGAACCGACAGAAATGAGTCTTGGGGATGAAACAAAACCGCAGGTTTCTTTTTTTGGACAAACAATATTTCTTTTATTTTCTTTATCCTTTGCATTGGAAGAATAGACTAAAAAATTGATATGATTCAACATCAGACCCATTTAAATGTAGCGGATAACAGCGGGGCTCGAGAATTGATGTGTATTCGAATCATAGGAGCTAGTAATCGTCGCTATGCTTATATTGGTGACGTTATTGTTGCTGTGATCAAAGAAGCAGTCCCAAAAAGGCGCCTAGAAAAATCAGAAGTAGTCAGAGCTGTAATTGTCCGTACCTGTAAAGAACTTAAACGTGACAGCGGTATGATAATACGATGTGATGACAATGCTGCAGTTGTGATTGATCAAAAAGGAAATCCAAAAGGAAGTCGAATTATTGGTGCAATCCCCGAGGAATTGAAAGAATTCAATTTTACTAAAATAGTTTCATTAGCTCCCGAAGTATTATAAAAAAAAAATGAGATCGTGATATCTTTGGGGTATTTGAAAGAAATAGATTAAGAACTAGATTAATTCGTAGATTGTGTCTCACGCATATACCTTGAAAAATTCATATTCATAAACCAATAAAAAAAAAGAAAAACATGTTAATTATATCAGGCACCAATAATTTTAGTTCATGATGGGTACAGACACTATTGCTGAGATAATAACCTCTATACGAAATGCTGATATGGCTAGAAAAAGAGTTGTTCGCATAGCATCTACTAATATTACCGAAAATATTGTTAAAATACTTTTCCGAGAAGGTTTTATCGAAAACGTCAGAAAACATCGAGAAAAAAACAAATATTTTTTGGTTGTAACCCTGCGACATAGAAGGAATAGGAAAAGACCCTATAGAAATTTTTTAAATTTAAAACGGATCAGTCGACCCAGTCTACGAATCTATTCTTACTCGCAAGAAATTCCTAGAATTTTAGGTGGGACGGGGATTGTAATTCTTTCTACTTCTCGAGGTATAATGACAGACCGGGAGGCTCGACTAGAAGGTATTGGCGGAGAAATTTTGTGTTATATATGGTAATCTTTTTTTTTTTTTTAATATATAGGATATTAAACCTCTTCCTATTTCTAAAAAAGAAAAAGAAAGAGGATGAGTTGTCTAATATCGTTTTTCCTACATTAGTTGATACTTCAAGGGGGTCTGGAATGACAGAACAAAAATGGATTCACGAAGGTTTAATTACTGAATCGCTTCCCAATGGGATGTTCCGGGTTCGGTTAGATAATGAAGATCTGGTTCTAGGTTATGTTTCAGGAAAGATCCGACGTAGTTCTATACAGATACTGACAGGAGATAAAGTCAAAATTGAACTAAGTCGTTATGATTCAACCAGAGGACGTATAATTTCTCGACTCGACGACGACAACGAAAATGAAAACAAGGATTCGAAAGATTAGCTGGTTTTTATTCAATACGATTCGAGATGCAAAATTTCAAGAAACTTATTTTCTACCAAGAAGTAGATTCAGAATTAAGATAAGGAATGACAAATATGAAAATAAGAGCTTCCGTTCGTAAAATTTGTCAAAAATGTCGACTAATCCGTAGGCGGGGGCGCCTTAGAATAATTTGTTCCAACCCGAGACATAAACAAAGACAAGTATAATCAGACACGCTAAAGGGCTCAATGTACAAATAAGGAATCTGTTTTGACATGAAATGGATATATCCATATATTTCTGACTCATATTTATGAGATGATACAATATGGCAAAAGCTATACCGAGAACTGGTTCACGTAGGAATGTACGTATTGGTTCACGCAGGAATGTACGTATTGGTTCACGCAGGAATCGTATTAGTTTACGTAGGAATCGTATTAGTTTACGTAAGATTGTACGTAGAATACCAAGGGGAGTTATTCATGTTCAAGCAAATTTCCATAATATCATTGTCACGGTTTCAGATCTATGGGGTCGGGTGGTTTCCTGGTCCTCGGCCGGTACTTGTGGATTCAAGGGTACGAGAAAGGGGACACCCTTTGCCGCTCGAACTGCAACAGAAGATGCTATTGGTCCAGTAATAGATCAAGGTATGCAACGAGCAGGAGTCATGATAAAAGGTGCCGGTCTCGGAAGAGACGCAGCATTAAAAGCTATTCGTGAAAGTGGTATACTATTAACTTTTGTACGGGATGTAACCCCTATGGCACATAATGGCTGTAGACCTCCGAAAAAAAGACGTACGTAGAAATGAACAGTGAAGCAATTTCAAGAGAAACAAGAGAAATAAATAATTCAATCAAATAAAATAATATTACTATGGTTCGAGAGAAAGTAACAGTATCTACTCGGACACTACAGTGGAAGTGTGTTGAATCAAGAACAGACAGTAAACGTCTTTATTATGGGCGCTTTATTCTGTCTCCACTTATGACAGGCCAAGCCGACACAATAGGCATTGCAATGCGAAGAGCTTTGCTTGGAGAAATAGAAGGAACATGTATCACACGTGTAAAATCTGAGAACGTCCCTCATGAATATTCTACTATAACGGGTATTCAAGAATCGGTCCATGAAATTTTAATGAATTTGAAAGAAATTGTATTGAGAAGTAATCTATATGGAACTTATGACGCGTCTATTTGTGTCAGTGGTCCTGGATATGGATATGTAACTGCTCAAGATATCATCTTACCCCCTAATGTAGAAATCGTCGACAATACACAACATATAGCTAGCTTGACAGAACCAATTAATTTGTGTATTCGATTAGAAATCGAGAGAAATCGCGGATATCTTAGA